TAAAAGTAAATTTTTTTTTATTTCTTTTGGTAGTTCTTTTCCCCATAAAGATATTGAATAGGATGAACTATTTTTAGTGCTACTGTAATTTTGAAAATGAACGCGCAAATACCCATCAAAAGTAAGTAAATATAGACGAAACATATAAAATGCGGTTAATCCTGCTGTGAAGCAAGCTATTATTGCGAAAATAGTTGGTGAATACAACCAACTATCATTAAGAATTTCATCTTTGGACCAAAAACAAGCAAGGGGTGGAATACCACAAATAGAAAGTGTACCTAATAAAAAGGTAATTCTTGTAATTGGAACATATCTTGTTAAGCCGCCCATAAGAGCCATATTCTGACTCTTATCGGGTGAATATCCAACAATGGATTCCATTGAATGAATAATAGATCCGGACCCCAAAAACAATAAGGCTTTAGAATAGGCATGAGTAATCAAATGGAATAAAGCGGCTCTATAAGAACCTATACCTAGAGCTAACATAATATAACCTAATTGAGACATCGTAGAATAGGCTAAACTTCTTTTTATATCTCTTTGAGCAAGAGCTAAAGTAGCTCCTAATAGGACTGTTATTACACCTATTAAAGAAATGAAATTCATTATGTAAGGTATACCTATGAAAAGAGGAAGAAGTCGAGCTACAAGAAAAATTCCAGCAGCTACCATAGTAGCTGCATGTATAAGAGCCGAGATAGGAGTGGGTCCTTCCATCGCATCAGGTAACCATACATGAAGGGGAAACTGTGCAGATTTAGCGACTGCACCGAGGAATAATAAAGAGGCGCATAAAGTAGCAAATAAGGGGTTGACTCCATTATTTTGAATCAAGTTATTAGTTATTTTGAACAAATCTCGAAATTCGAAACTACCGGTTATCCAATAAAAACCTAAAATTCCTAATAATAAACCAAAATCCCCTACACGATTTGTTACAAAAGCTTTTTGACAAGCACTTGCAGCAATCGGTCGTGTGAACCAAAACCCTATTAATAAATATGAGCAAACTCCCACTAGTTCCCAAAAAATATAAATTTGTATCAAATTGGAACTGGTAACTAATCCCAACATGGAAGCACTGAAAAAACTCATATAAGCAAAAAATCTCAAATATCCTTGATCGTAAAACATATAATTGTCACTATAAATAAGAACCATGATTCCAACAGTAGTAATTAGTATCGACATAATAGAAGTAAGTGGATCGATCAAGTATCCAAACTCTAAAGAAAAATCATTATTTATGGTCCAAGACCATAAATATTGATAGATAAAACTTCCATTTATTTGTTGAATAGACAGATTGGCCGAAAACCCCATAGCTATACTTAACAGTAAAATACTAGGAAAAGCCCATATACGGTGAATGCTTTTTGTTGCTTTCGGAAAAAGTAAAAGTCCAAATCCTATTAACATTGGAACAGGAAGTGGAAGAAAAGGGATTATCCATGCATATTGATATATATGTTCCATAATAAAACAGTTTGAATTTTTTTTTTCTTAATAATTGATAATTGTTTCCGATTCGCCAATTCTTACCTCTTTTGATTTGAATGAAAGGAAGAATAAAAAAAAAGAAATCAACAAAAAAGACATGAGGAAACTCCATTTTTCATTATTTTGATTCTTCTCAAGTATTTGGTTGGAATATTCAAAAATTGACAATTGCTTAGTAAAATGATATGACCAAATAATTACACAAAGGTTATTCTTTAGTTCTTCTCTATATTAATATATTAATATAGAGAATACGAGATTTTTTACTATATTTAATTTAATCATTCTACCACCTATTCGTATTCACTTGGTAAAATATTCTTATTAGAATATTTCTGTTATTAGAATATTTGGATTCTAGTAATTTAGAATTATGTCATATAGTATAGTTAAGAAAAACAAATTAGAACAAAAAGAGTATTTGAATCAAATACGGATTTATAGTATCTATAATTTGAATAAAAAAAAAAAAAAACAAGTCATCTTTACTTTATCAATCAGGTAACGAAAATTTTTGTTTAATAGATTCGCAATTCCAACCCGATTAGTTCTAATTGGATTGGAATTAAAATAACAGGCAAAGCACTCTGATCTAAACTTAATCAATTAATTAATAGGAAAAATTTTCTTTTCTCAAAAGGAATTCCCTTATTTTTTTCTTTCTATTTTTTTATCTATACGTAACATAATATTTATTTCTATTTATATAATATGTTTTAAACTTTGAAAACACTATTCGATTATCCGCAAAGAGAAAGGGAATAAGTATAGATATAATAAATAAAACAAATAGATAATAAATAAAACAAACAATCCATTTCGAACAATACATGTCTTTCACATACAACAATATTACCCCTTTTTTTGAATGGCAGTCCCAAAAAAACGTACTTCTATGTCAAAAAAACGTATTCGTAGAAATATTTGGAAGAAAAAAGGGTACTTAGCTGCAGTAAAAGCCCTTTCTTTAGCAAAATCAATCTCCACCGGGCATTCAAAAAGTTTTTTTGTACGACAAACAAATAATAAAGTTTTAGAATAATCGGAATTAATATAGTCCGAAGAACTCAAATTTTATTAAATTATCATTAACAAATGTATTGAATTCTTCAATATTAGTCAGAAATAACAAGCAGGCTGCTGTGGTATGTAAAATAAAAGTTTTTTTGTTATTTGGTTCTAAAGATTTCTTTTTTTCTTTATCTACTTTTCACATATTTTTCTATTGTGAAAAGTAGAGCACAGTTGGGATAGAAATTACAATTTTTTTCTTTCGTTACATACCTAACCCAAAATAAAATTAATCTTATCATATATTATGTAGATAATGAAGAGTATTAATTAGATAGCAAAGGTGTCAAAATTGTTAGAAAAATGAAAAAGGGAGAGTTCTTTGTCGAGATAGAGAGCTAAGAACAAAATCCAACTCTTTTGGGAGAACTCCGTTTATAGCGCGCAAAAGTGAAAAGTAAAAAAATAATTCCAAGGATACTAACTAAATTAAGATTAAGAATTATTTTTTTGATTGAAGATTCAAATATAAACTTAACCGAGTCTTTATTCATCGATTCTAATGTTTTCTAAACTATATAGAATCCTTGAGTCTCGACGATTCAACATGAATTGACTATTATTATTTCAAGTAAGCCGCCATGGTGAAATTGGTAGACACGCTGCTCTTAGGAAGCAGTGCTAGAGCATCTCGGTTCGAGTCCGAGTGGCGGCATCTTATACTGTATATCTTCTAAAAGATATACAATGGATCCTATAATGTATTCAATTCCCGATTTTAATTCTGTAATGGGATTCTGTTTTATGATTTTTTCTACTTTAGAACATATATTAACTCATATCTCTTTTTCGGTAATTTCAATTGTGATTACAATTCATGTGATCACCTTATTAATCCAAGAAATTAGAGGATTACGCGATTCGTCGGAAAAGGGAATGATAGCTACTTTTTTCACTATAACAGGATTATTAGTTTCTCGTTGGATTTCTTCGGGACATTTTCCGTTAAGCAATTTATACGAGTCATTAATCTTTCTTTCATGTAGTTTCTCCATTATTTATATAATTCCCAAGATGGGAAACTATAAAAATGATTTAAGCACAATAACTGCACCAAGTGCAATTTTGACTCAAGGCTTTGCCACGTCGGGTCTTTCAACTGAAATGCATCAATCTGAAATATTAGTACCAGCTCTCCAATCTCAGTGGTTAATGATGCACGTAAGTATGATGTTATTGAGCTATGCAGCTCTTTTATGTGGATCCTTACTGTCAATCGCTCTTTTAATCATTACATTTCGAAAAAGCATCGAAATCTTTTTAAAGAGTCAAAATTTCTTAATTAAGTTATCTTTCTTTGCTGAGATTCCCTATTTGAACGAAAAAAGAAATCTTTTTAAAAAGACTTTTTTTCGAAATTATTATAAACATCAATTGACTCAGCGTTTGGATTATTGGAGTTATCGTGTTATAAGTTTGGGATTTACGTTTTTAACCATAGGCATTCTTTGTGGAGCAGTATGGGCTAATGAAGCATGGGGATCTTATTGGAATTGGGACCCTAAAGAAACTTGGGCATTTATTACTTGGACCGTATTCGCGATTTATTTACATACTAGAACAAATCCAATTTTTCAAGGTACGAATTCAGCACTTGTAGCTTCTATAGGGTTTCTTATAATTTGGATATGTTATTTTGGAATCAATCTATTAGGGATAGGTTTACATAGTTATGGTTCATTCACATCTAATTAAATAAATTTAGATGAAAAATACATAAGAATATTGTTCCATGTATAAGGAAGGGTTTTTGTTTCTTTGTGCGAGTTTTTGAGAACCGTTTGAATGATTTTTCTTCATTCAAACGGTTCTCAAAAACTCGAAATACATAACATACATCTGATTACTATATCTAATTAATTTAATTATCTAATTAATTTGATTCCCTTTTTGCATTGTGATTTGCAATTTATTAAATCAATGAATTATAAGACTTTCGGTATCAGTAATGAAAGACTATCTATGAAAGTAATTAGATAAAATAGTTTGTACCTTGTCAACTGATAGCGAAAAAACGAAATCAGGATAAATACCAATTCCTATTACGGGTAGAAAGATACAGATTGAAACGAAAAGTTCTCGTGGCCCGGAATCCGTAAAAGTAGAGTTTGGAACATTGAATAGCTTGTATCCATAAAACATCTGGCGTAACATAGATAATAAATAAATAGGCGTTAATATCATTCCAATTGCCATTACGAAAGTAATTAGCATTTTTGGCATTAAAAGATATTTTGGACTAGTAATTATTCCAAAAAATACTACTGATTCTGCAACAAAACCACTCATTCCTGGCAATGCCAGAGAAGCCATCGAAAAGCTACTGAACATAGTAAATAATTTTGGCATTGGAATGGATACCCCCCCCATTTCGTCAAGATAAACAAGACGTATTCTATCACAACAAGTCCCTGCCAAGAAAAAAAGTGCAGCACCAATAAATCCATGAGAAAGTATTTGTAAAATGGCACCATTGAGTCCCATGCCCGTTATAGAACCAATTCCTATAATTATAAAACCCATATGAGATACGGAGGAATAAGCTATTCTCTTTTTTAAATTCCGTTGACCGAGAGAAGTTGAAGCTGCATAGATTATTTGTATTGTTCCCACTATTACCAACCAGGGAGAAAATATAGAATGAGCGTGGGGTAATAATTCCATATTGATTCGAATGAGTCCATATGCTCCCATTTTTAATAAAATTCCAGCTAGAAGCATACACGTACTGTAATGGGCTTCTCCATGGGTATCTGGTAACCACGTATGAAGGGGTATAATCGGCAATTTGACAGCATAAGCTATAAGGAAGCCAAAATAGAAGAGTATTTCCAATGCCATAGGATATGATTGATTAGCTAATCTTTCAAAATCTAATATAGGTTCGTTGGAGCTATATAAACCCATACCCAGAACTCCTATTAAGAGAAAAATGGAACCCCCCGCAGTGTACAAAATAAACTTTGTAGCCGAGTAGAGGCGCTTCTTTCCTCCCCACATGGATAAAAGTAAGTAAACAGGAATTAATTCCAACTCCCACATGATGAAAAAAAGTAAAAGGTCTCGAGAAGAAAATAATCCTATTTGGCCACTGTACATTGCTAGCATCAGGAAATAAAATAATCGCGAATTTCGAGTAACTGGCCAGGCTGCTAAAGTAGCTAAAGTAGTGATAAATCCTGTCAGTAAAACGGGGCCTATGGAAAGTCCATCAATTCCCAGTCTCCAGTGAAAATCAAAAATATCTATCCATTTAAAATCTTCCTCCAATTGGGTTAGTGGATCGTCCAGTTGGAAATGATAACAAAATACATAAGTGGTTATAAGAAGTTCTAACAAACATATACATATAGTATACCACCTAAACATCTTATTTCCTTTATGAGGAAGCAAGAAAATTGAAGAGCCCCCGAATATCGGCAAAACAACAAGTATTGTTAACCAAGGAAAATAACTCATGATAAAGACAAAGTAGATACGTTTTGACCAGAAAAACCCGTGCTCGGAATAATATATTTTATCGAGTACGGGTTTTTGTCGGTAAAGAGGAATCAAACGATTCAAGTGGAGTTTTTTGTAACGTATCAATAAGCTAGACCCATGCTGCGAGTTGTTTCATGCCATAAATAAACACGAACACTTAAAAAATCTGTTGGGCAAGCGGATTCACATCTCTTACAACCTACGCAATCCTCCGTTCGTGGCGCGGAAGCAATTTGCTTAGCCTTACACCCGTCCCAAGGTATCATTTCCAATACGTCTGTGGGGCAAGCTCGTACACATTGAGTACACCCTATACATGTATCATAAATTTTTACTGAATGTGACATTGGATCTATAAATTCCAGATTTTAACATAAAAAATTTTCGATCTGGTAAAAAAAATTAATATATATTATTTATATTGTAGACACCAGACGAAGCAGTGGTTTATCAAAATTTTAAGAATCAATATATTTCTAAATCTGTTCATGAGAAGAACCAAGAGACTTTGATTTATGTTTCAACAACCGCGATCATATAAGTTGTACATATTAATTTAAATTGGTTAGCAAAACAAATAGGTCAATCAATATTCAATATGAATATTTCAATATGAAATGAAATTAAAATATACTAACAGTTAGTAAAAAACTAGTAAAATATAATAACATATATATTCAAATTTACATTCTATATATTAGAATATAATTTCTATGTTTTAGATCTATATTAAAGATATATATAATATTAATACATAAGAAATGTATGTTATACAGAATTCCATATATATTAAATTTAGATATGGAAATTAAAAAATAGAAATAAAAAAAAGAAGTAGAAGTATAAATACTTAATTAGTAAAATACAAAAGAATATAAAATAAAGTTTTTGTTTTATGTTCTTTTTTTATTATTATATCTTGATTTATGTGATAATTATCACTAATTATTCAACAAATTCGATTGATTAATACGAGTGGATTTTCTGTTCCGGTGGATCGACGAAACAATAGCTAGCCCAATAGCTGCTTCAGCAGCCGCAACGGCAATAATAAATATTGAGAAAATGTCTCCTTTTAATTGGCGATTATCAAATATATCAGAAAATGTTACGAGATTAATATTAACCGAATTTAGTATAAGCTCAAGACACATAAGCGCTCTAACCATGTTTCGACTTGTGATCAATCCATAGATACCAATAGAAAATAAATAGACACTTAAAAAAAGTACATGCTCAAACATCATTGACTAACTCCTTATCAATCTCGATTCATTTCAATAGCAACAACAATTCAAGTAGTTCGGACTAGAACAAACAATTACAAAAAATAAAGAAGGTATTGACAGTAGATGGATTTAACTAAGATTTTTCATTTTTTATTTATTTCGAATTTATATTTAAAAATGAAAAAGTATATATTAAGATTAAGAAATTTTTTCCTTTAATTCTTTTCTAAATATTTATTATTATTGACGAGCCATAGTAATCGCACCTATCAGGGAAACTAAAAGAATTATAGAAATGAGTTCAAAGGGAAGAAAAAAATCTGTTGATAAATGAATTCCAATTTGTTGAACGTTACTTATTAAGTCCTGTTCCATAATCTGGTTTGATCTTGTAGTCCAAATAATTCCGTACCACGACGTATCTGGTATAGTAGTAATTAGTGAAAAGACAATACTTATACAAACCAGTGAAGTAACTCTATCCCCAATGGTCAAAAAATACGAATTAGTAGAATATTCTGAACCATTCATGAACATTACCGCAAATAGAATTAGGACATTTACGGCTCCCACATAAATAAGGAGCTGCGCAGCAGCTACAAAAAAGGAATTCGATGAAATATAGAATAAGGATATGCAAACAAGAACCAATCCTAAGGAAAAGGCGGAATAAATTGGATTGGTAAACAATACTACCCCTAGACCTCCTAATACAAGAACAAATCCCAAAAATACTACAAGAATATCATGCATTGGTCCAGGTAAATCCATTATATATAAAATATAATATAAAAAAGTCAAATCATAACCTTACTGAAGGGTCCAGGAAAGGAAAAGGAATTCCTCTATTTTTCTTGTATATGATACATTCCTAATTGAATTGAATCGTAAAATAAATATGGATTAATGTAGATATAATATAGATAAACTTATTGAGCTAATCCTATTTTCTTATCCGAAAGAAAAAAAGAGTATTTGGAATTCTCTATTTCCAAATTTTTGTGGGAAAATAAATATATTCTCAGTTTAAGTCAAACAAAGAGTAATTCTCAACAATTATATAGTTATTATTGATAATAACTGACTAACCAAAGCAAAATTAAAAAGCTTTAATCGTTTATGTTAAAAAAACCTTACCTTAGTAGTTGGTAATTGTTCTTAACTCAAAGGGGTTATTTTTGTTTTTATTTGTCTATTTTGATTTGAGTCGAATTTATAACTGTTTGAATTGTGTAATCTCCAATTACTGACACTGGTAACCGACCCAAAGCAATTTGATTATAATTTAATTCGTGACGATCATAAGTAGAAAGTTCATATTCTTCAGTCATTGATAAACAATTTGTTGGACAATACTCGACACAGTTACCACAAAATATACAGACCCCAAAATCTATACTATAATTAAGCAATTGTTTCTTTTTCATATCTCTTTCAAATCTCCAATCTACTACAGGTAGATCTATAGGACATACACGAACACATACTTCACAAGCAATACATTTATCAAATTCAAAGTGAATTCGACCACGGAAACGCTCTGATGTGATTGATTTTTCATAAGGATATTGAATAGTTACAGGTAAACGATTTGTGTGGGATAAGGTAATTATGAAACCTTGACCAATGTACCTTGCAGCTCGTATTGTTTGTTGACCATAATTCATGAATCCAGTCACCATAGGGAACATATTGTAGATATCCATGAAAAATTTGAAGTTTCTTTCTCTTGTTTGAAAGAGGTTCTGAATCTAAAATAAAATATTGTTTGTTATTTATAGCGAAACTAGTTGGGAAGAAGTTGTTAATAATAGATTACCCAAAGAAATAGGTAAAAGAAATTTCCATCCAAGATTTAATAACTGATCTATTCTCAGCCTAGGTAAAGTCCATCTTGTTGCGATACAAATGAACAGAAACAAATAAGCTTTAGCTAATGTAATAAAGATACCAATTGTCATTCCAAAGACCACATTTATTCCGAAAAGTTCTGGAATATATATGTATGGAAGAGAGAAATCCCACCCACCTAAGTAAAGAACCGTTACAAATAATGAAGAAACTAATAGATTTAAGTAAGAAGCAAGATAAAATAAACCAAACTTGATACCTGAATATTCGGTTTGATAACCTGCTACTAATTCTTCCTCCGCTTCTGGTAAATCAAAGGGCAATCTCTCACATTCAGCTAGAGAAGAAATCAGGAAAACTATAAACCCTATGGGCTGACGCCACAGATTCCACCCACCTAAACCATATTTGGATTGTGCTTCAACTATATCAATTGTACTTAAACTGTTAGATAATTATAGTCGAAAAAAACATCACTGTTCTTATCGCTATTCCAAAACCGTACATGAAACCTTAGCTTCATACGGCTCCTCTATGGTCACAAATAAATGTAAGGACAGACTGGATTTTGGTATTATCGCTCCCTTTGTTGGAAGATAGAATAAAGATCCCTCATAAAATAAAGTCCTAAATTAGACCAATGAAATTCTGTCTGCTAGAATGGAAAAAAAGTGCTTCAGAATTGATCTCATCCCTTATAATTTAATTCTAAAATTTTCTCTTTGTTCTCTAATAACTTAGATCTTTCAGTAAAATACTTTTTATATCTTGTTATAAAAACTTGTTATAAAAATAATATATATATAATAAAAAATTAGGAATTCGTTTTTAGAAATTCGGAGTTCCACCCATATATCATATATGTATAGAATGTATAGATACCGGTCGGGTGGGAAAAAAGAATAGATAATAAATGATCTTTTCCTTTTATTCGTCATTCGATTATTGTATTCCATTTCTTTCGATCCTGTTCTTCTATCTCAGAAGAGAAGAATATAAAATAAAGGATTAATTCGTTCTTGATAGTTATTTTTTTAATCAGTGAATAGGAGTATACTCTGGATCGGAATCATAGGGAAGTACTGCTTGATCATTTCTACTAACTTAAAGCCCCTATTTGGATTCCCTTTATTTTATGCAGAAATATCTTTTTTGATATTTTACATTATCCTCATTACAAATCCTTTGTGTATTTTTGTGTTCCTAACCGTTCACTGATTTTTTTGATTGACCTGCGGTATGGTAATATCTACAAAATAGTAATAGAAACTCCATGCAGTTAATCTTTTGCACCCGCTTCAAAATATGATGACTAACTCAATCTTGGGGTAAACAATTTACACTGTTTCTATTTACTTTAATTTTTTTCTTGTACATATGAAATGAGATTTTATTTTATTACTGCAAATTTATAAGTTGTTTTGTTTCACTCATATAACTATCTGGTTTAACTGACCAACCCGAATGATGAATAAAAAGACAAATTTATTCAATACACTCAGCCTCTTCCTCTATTTCTAATTTCTAGGAAGAAAGGTCATGTTTCAACGAATCACACGTAGAGATATTGATAACACACAAAGAGTTAATGGTATTTCATAACTAATAGATTGAGCAGCTGCTCGTAGACCACCCAAAAAAGAATATTTATTATTCGATCCATAGCCTGACATAAGAAGACCAATAGGAGCAATACTTGAAATGGCGATCCATAAAAAAACACCTATACTGAGATCGGCTAAAACGAGGCGATACCCAAAAGGAATTACTAAAAAACTTAGTAGAATTGATATGACCGCTATAGACGGTCCAATACTAAACAAACGAATATCTCCTCTCGAGGGTAAGAGATCCTCCTTAAAAAGGAGTTTTGTCCCATCTGCTAGAGCTTGAAGAATTCCCAAAGGACCCGCAAACTCAGGTCCAATACGCTGTTGTATCGCTGCAGATATTTCTCTTTCTAACCACACAATTACCAGTACCCCTATTGTAATTCCCAATATAAGAGTCAAAATAGGTACAAAAATCCAAATGAGTCCATAGACTTCTTTTAAGGATTCCGATGTAGAAAAAGAATTGATAGTTTGTACTTCTGTCGTATCAATTATCATTTTAACGGTCAACTTCCCCCATAATAATATCTATACTACCTAGTATCGTCATGATATCAGCCAATTTCATTCTTTTAACTAACTGAGGAAGAATTTGCAAATTGATAAAACCTGGTGGACGAATTTTCCATCTCCAAGGGAAAACACTATTATCGCCTATCAAATAAATTCCTAATTCTCCCTTTGGGGCTTCTACTCTCACATAAAGTTCTTGTTTCGACAATTCAAAATTGGGGGAAGGTTTTTTACTAATAAATCTATATTCAAAATCATTCCATTCGGAATTTTTTTCTCTATCAAAGCGTCGAACTTCCAAATTTTCATAGGGTCCTCCGGGAATTCCCTCTAGAGCCTGTTGAATAATTTTTATGGATTCTCTCATTTCACCGATTCGTACTAAATAACGAGCTAATGAATCTCCTTCTTTTTGCCATTGGACTTCCCAATCGAATTCATTGTAACACTCATAATCATCAATTTTACGAAGATCCCATTCAATTCCGGAACCTCGTAACATTGGCCCTGATAAACCCCAATTTATTGCTTCTTCCCCACCAATAATGCCCACACCCTCAACTCGTTCCAAAAAAATGGGATTTCGCGTAATAAGTTTTTCATATTCAACAATTCCTGTTAAAAAATAATCGCAAAAATCCAAACATTTATCTATCCAGCCATAAGGTAAATCAGCAGCAACTCCTCCGATGCGGAAATAGTTATGCATCATTCGCATACCAGTGGCGGCTTCGAATAGATCATATATCAATTCCCTCTCTCTGAAAATATAGAAAAAGGGAGTTTGCGAACCGATATCCGCCATAAAGGGTCCAAGCCATAATAAATGAGAGGCTATACGGCTCAGCTCGAGCATAATTACTCTGATATAGCTGGCTCTTTTAGGTACTTGAACATTTTCCAGTTGCTCTGGTGCATTTACCGTTATTGCTTCCGTGAACATAGTAGCTAAATAATCCCAACGTGTTACATAAGGTAGATATTGTATAATTGTTCGGTTTTCCGCTATTTTTTCCATCCCTCTGTGTAAATAGCCCAATATGGGTTCACAGTCAATAACATCTTCACCGTCGAGAGTAACGATCAATCGAAGAACACCATGCATTGATGGGTGTTGAGGACCCATATTAACTATCATGAGATCCTTTCTCGTAGCTGGTACAGTCATATCTTTTCTTCCTTAATTCATTATTCTATGAATTCTTCAAAAAAAAGAAGTTCATCAAAATGAAAAATTTAATAACTATTAAATAAAAAAAATTCAAACGAGAAAATTAAAATTTTTTAGACTCCCGAATATCCAACTGATCAATTAATTTCTTATAACGTACTCTATTTTTCTTTGACAAATAAGCCAACAGACGTTGGCGTTTTCCCAGAATTCTTCGTAAACCTCTTTGTGATAAAAAATCTTTTTTGTGCAATTCCAAATGTGAAGTAAGTCTCCGTATCTTATTGGTAAAACTTACTACTTGAAATTCAACAGAACCTCTGTTTTCTTCTTTTTCTTCTTGTGGAATAAGTGAAATAAATGAATTTTTGGCCATAAAAAATTTGTCTATCTTTTTCTTTCTTTTCCATAGATTTTACCAATCCGGTTTACCAATCAGGAAAAATAAAAATAATAATAATTATATTATGATAATGCCGCTTTTTTAATCTAGTACACAAAAGAATTTGGATTTTTCGTATAATATACTTTTTTTATTTTTCTATCCAAATCAAATTGTTTCAGTTTGATTTGGATAGAAAAATAATGAATTTATGTTATGTAGTCACGAAAGAGAACGATTTCTTTGCTGAATTGGTTCCAGGGGGAGACAATTTTTTAGGTGCAAAGACAAAGAAAAGAAATATATATATATATATATATTATGTACCAAGATCTAAAATAGCTTAAGCATACATCTTTTAGCTTTTATCTATCCAAAATGTAACACGATAAATAGGAAATAGAATATTAACTAATTCTAAATCGGGGGTACATATGTATCCTTAACATACTGAAACGACTACCATTATTGGTATTAAACCAATAACGATTCATACAAGCTAAATCTTCTAATCGGTAATTGGGCCAAAGAAACAATTTGCATTTAATTAATTCTTTTGAATCTGTATTCTGATTAAGGCCTTTCTCCTCATTTAAAAATGGTGCAGAGTTGTTTTTATTGCAAAATAATGGATTTCTATTCACAAGATTCCAATTAGGGGAATTAAAACAAATTAGAGTTCTCAATTCTCTACGGCGTCTGGGAGATAGAATATTTTCGGGAACAAAGAAATTGTAATGATTTTGATCTCCATTCAAAAGCATGTTGTCATTTTGTCCAAGTGATGTATTCAAATTTTTCTTGTCAACATATCTTTTTTTTGTGTATTTTCTATTAGGTGTTTGGGGCTTTTTCTTATCGACTAATGAAATACCTATATTTATCGTTTGATAAATAATGAATTTTCCATTTCTTCTTATAGATAGACGAAGGGGTTCGATAATCAATATTCCTTTTTTTATCAATTCTGTAAGAGCGGAATCCTTTCGAATAAGTATTACATCTAGACGCATCTCTCCCCTTTGAATTGAGGATATAGTAATTTCTTTTGGATCTTTCAGTCTCAGTAGGAGACAAAATACCTTGATATTATTAAATATTCTTTGATTCAAGGGGTCATCCCATCTTAATTGAAAAAGAAAAAATTTTTTCAGGAAGAAATCTAGTTCTCCTTTCTTGTTATTCTTGGATTGTTTTTTCTTTTTACCCTTTTTATTAATGTCTGATTTTGTGTAATTCTCTTCAATATCTTTCTGTTGGTTTTGTTTTCGTAGATCTGATCCAGGGCTTCCTTGGCCTTCTTGTTCGTTTTTTTCTTGGTTGAAATTTTTTAATTCTAATTTGATAGAATCTTTTTGACTAGATAATATCTCGGTTTTTTTTTTTTTTATTACGTTGATATTTTGATTTTGACTAATATCTATTTCTATGAAATAAATATTCAAAAGAAGTAATTTGATTGGTATGATCCACGGTTTAAGTTGATATGCATTAAAAGGTAGTATAAATTCTGGAAAGAACCAAGGTTCTAAATTTGATATGGTACGAGAAACCCTTTTTTGATTCATTCCCATCCAATCAAAAAAGTTTTTTTTTTGATTAGGTGTAGGTGTGTTGATTTCTTGATGAATCGTAAGAAAAGAAAGATTTTCTTTTTTCAATTTTTGAATTTGTGTTTTTTCCGCCTTAGTTTTTTTATCAATATTGGTATCAATATGCATATTGGTCCCGGCTTTACCATCTATATTCTTTTTAACACAAAAATGGAGAATTCTACAATCAAAATATTTTCTATCCAGATTTTTATGTGTATCAAGAATATATCCTTTTTCTAGATAATTATTAATAGTACTTATCAATACATAAAACGATTCGGGGTTCAATGTATTGAAATTATACGGAATTTCTTGATCTTTGTTTGCTTGGAATTGTTGTCCATAAATATGTAAGTCTTTGTTATCTACATAATTTATATATTTTTTTGCTAAAAGATCATATCCATAATTTTTTTTGAATTTGTGTTTTTGACTTGTCATTAAATCTAGTGCATTGGAATTTTCTTTTAGGGAGTGAATTAATTGGTATTTTTTTTTTTTATATAAATATAATTTGTTCTTTTGAATGCTACAGTGTTGATTGATTCTATTTCGCCATTTTTTCGATACTAATTGAGACCATTTGTTGCGAGATAAATTGTATTGATAATGACCCTTTAACCAATTTTTCCATTCATTCATTCCGGACTTTTGAATTTTCTTATGTCTTGATTCGCAGTCAAATATTCCTTTTGTAATACAATAAAATTTTAGTTTATCCCTAAGAAAAGGGTAAGTATTGCGACATTGAAGAACAGATTTCAAGCGATACCTGTTAAGTAATTGGCTTTGTGATAATTTGTAAAATACATATGCTTGGGATACAGAGGATAAGTCGTAATAAATATTTGAATTATCACTCATATTAGGATTAGAAATGGAATTTTTTATATTGGAAACGAAGTTCATTGTATTTTGATCTGTTTCATCAATTCCTTCTTGATTTCTTTCATCCTTGTAAATCGATTTATTGACAATTTTTTTTATTGAAGGTTGCAGATTGATCCTAGAAATACTAATTATAGATAGTAAGGTATCTATATATAGTTTTTCAATAAAATATTTTAGAAAATAAAGTGATTTGCGCATTAATCGGGTATTTTTTCTTTTGAATGTCTGCAAAATTGTTTTTTGTGTTTCCGACTTTTTATCACCACAGGTTAGAATTGCTTTCTTTTTGTCTTTGGTGATTTTTTCTATTTGATTTCTGATTGTGATTGTCTTATCCGAAAGATCTTTTCTTTTTTTTTCTATAAGCGAATATTTTGTCCAATTCATGGATCGAGTTAGAACAGTTGATTCATTACTAATTTTGTTATTGGAATCTTCTACATTTTCATTGGGTTGAGATACTTTCACTTTCTTCAATTCAAATAACAAAATAGGTTTCACTTTTTCAAGTTTCTTCATTATTAGTTTTATAACTAGAAGTGTTTTGATGACCCATTTTGTTTTTTCTTTTGAAACTTTTATAATTAGAAAAGATTTCTTTTTTATTTTTCTTATTTTTTTTTTTAGTTCCTTATATATGGGTTCAAAAAAAGAAGGTCGTTTTCGGGGAGAACCAAAAGGGAATTCTGTTTCCATTCCCCAAACAGTTAAATAACAAAATTTTCCTTTTTTTCCCTTTTTTTCCATTGGATCTCTATGATGAGATCTTATTTTAGATCTTCGCCAAGGTTTTAAACAGAAGGGAAATAAAATCTTTATCTGAATACCATCTGTTAACCAATCCTTAGGAAATTCTGTTTCTGATAATTGAACGCCATTATAAGTGCATTTAATATGCATTTCTCTATTCCATTCCCTTAAATCCTCATACCACTCGGGGAATTGAAATAATAACATACGGCCCATATTTTTAGCTATTATCAATGAGGGTAATATAATGTATTTTCTAAGAAAAGATTGGCTTACTAACATTAAACCTCTTATTATTTGAGCAAATATAATGCTATCCCAAGCTTCTGCTATTTCTATTCGTTCATTTTCTTCTTTTTTCTCTTTGTTTTTTTTCTCCCTTTCTTTTGTCTCTTCCTCCTCAAAATCAGAATTTTGTAATTCAGGTTTTCTACCCGTGAAATTCCTAAAAATGAGATTAATCACTTCAGAGATATCAAAAGAAGAAAAAAAAAATGTTTTTTCTATTCGATCCAAAAAAAGCGGTGAATGTACATTTACTTGAAATAATTCCCAAGTAACTGTTTTACGTCTTTGAGCACGCATGGATCCTTTGATTATCTCCCGACGAAAATCAGATTGTTGCGAGTAACGTATCAAAGCGATTTCTTCCCCCTGATCACTATTACTACTACTAGTATTAGTAGTATTAGTATTCGTAGTATTAGTATCAGTAGTATTAGTAATAGAATTCATATCCTGATCATTATCAGTATAAATTACCACCCGTTTGGCTTTTCTTGAACGAATTTCATGATCTTCTTTTGGTTGTTCCTCATTTTCTTCCTCCTGTTCTTCCAAATCATCGGTCAATTTGTATGACCATCGCGAAACCTTTTTACCGATTTCTTCTATTTCAATAGGTTTTGTTGTTTGATCGTTTGGATCTGTTGGAATTATATCAAATACAAATTTTAAAGATTTTGCTTTACTTTCTGAATCAATTATTTTTTCTTCTTCCAATAAGGAATAGTTTTTCAAATGAAAATTGGGTACAGACTCAAAAGAAAATTCATCGAGTGATGTTAAAGAATTTACAATAAAGTTCAATGCTGATTTATTATCAAATGGTTTTTTGAATTCTTGGGAATTTTTAGGAATAGAGAGAAGCCCATGAATTTTATTTATCAAAAACATTCCTATAGAGTCTTCTGTAGAAGTAATAAATTCATTCGAAATTGCATGTGAATTGAGTTTTTTTATTGTTCCACGAAAAGGTCCATTCAAAAGCGGATCATACACTTTTGGCAAGTATTCTTGTTCATTCTCATCATTGCAAAATCTGGTTCTTTTTTCGAGTGCAAAAGATCCCTTTTCTGTTTCTAGAATTTTTATTCGGCTTATTAATTCATTGCTCAAGTTATACCTTTTTTGTTCATTAGTAGAAACCCAAGAATTATATAAGT